AGTTCGGACTTGTTTATTGTTGAATTGGAAACAAGACAAAAAAAGTTCTTCTGTCGAAGAGGCCCACGCTTCTTTTGTTGAAGTAAATACAAATGGTATGAGTCGAGATTTCCTGCGAATCGATTTAGTGAAATCCCATATTTCGTATATCAGAAAAAGGAAAGATCCGTCAGGTTCAGGATTGATCTTTGATAAGAGGCCAGACCGCACCAGTATCAATCCATTTTATTCTATTTCTTCCAAGGCAGGGATTCAACAATCACTTAGCCAAAATCAAGTAACTATTCGTACGTTGTTGAAGAGGAATAAGGAATGCCAATCTTTTCTAATTTTGTCATCATCTAATTGTTTTCAAATGGGTCCATTCAACGATGTAAAATATTACAATGATGTAATAAAAAAAGAATCAATGAAAAGAGATAGTCTAATTCCAATTAGGAATTCCTTGGGACCTTTAGGATTAGGAAGAACCCCTCAAATTGCGCATTTTTATTCATTTTACCATTTAATAACTTATAATCAGATCTCGGTAACTAAATATTTACAACTTGACAATTTCAAACAGACTTTTCAAGTGCTTAAATATTATTTAATGGATGAAAATGGTAGGGTTTCTATTTATAATAATCCCGATCCGCGCGGTAACATCGTTTTGAATCCATTCAATTTGAATTGGAATTTTCTCCATCATAATTATTGTGAAGAAGCGTCTAGAATAATTAGCCTTGGGCAGTTTATTTGTGAAAATTTATGTATAGCCAAAAACGGACCGCACTTAAAATCGGGTCAAGTTCTAATTGTTCAAATTGACTCTGTAGTAATAAGATCAGCTAAAGCTTATTTGGCCACTCCGGGAGCAACCGTTCATGGCCATTATGGAGAAATCCTTTACGAAGGAGATACATTAGTTACATTTATATATGAAAAATCGAGATCTAGGGATATAACGCAAGGTCTTCCAAAAGTGGAACAAGTGTTAGAAGTGCGTTCGATTGATTCAATATCGATGAACCTAGAAAAGAGAATTGAGGGTTGGAACAAGAGTATAACAAAAATTATTGGAATTCCTTGGAGATTCTTGATTGGTGCTGAGCTAACTATAGTGCAAGGGCGTATCTCTTTGGTTAATAAGATCCAAAAAGTTTATAGATCTCAGGGGGTGCAGATTCATAATCGACATATAGAAATTATTGTGCGTCAAATAACATCAAAAGTGTTGGTTTCAGAAGAGGGAATGCCTAATGTTTTTTCACCCGGAGAACTGATTGAATTGTTGCGGGCGGAACGAACAGGGCGCGCTTTGGAAGAAGCGATCTGTTACCGAGCTATCTTATTGGGAATAACGAAAGCATCTCTAAATACTCAAAGTTTTATATCCGAAGCAAGTTTTCAAGAAACTGCTCGAGTTTTAGCAAAAGCCGCTCTCCGGGGTCGTATCGATTGGTTGAAAGGTCTGAAAGAGAACGTTGTTCTAGGGGGGATGATACCCGTTGGTACGGGATTCAACGGATTAGTGCAACGTTCAAGGCAACATACCAACATTCCTTTGGAAACCAAAAACAATAAACTATTCGAGGCAGAAATGCGAGATATTTTGTTCCACCACAGAGAATTATTTGATTTTTTCATTTCAAGGAATTTACACGATACACTGAGACAATCATTTCGAGGGTTGAATGATTCCTAAGAGCGGATTCACCCCCTTTCTTTTTAGCTATTTGTATTTGCGGTCATTTTTTTTTTTTTTATTTGGTATATAGTAATAAAGATAATAAAATAACAAATAGAATAGAAAGAAATTAATATTAATGGTTTGAATCGTGTATCAATGGCCAATATCCGTTAGAGGTAGAAACGAAGGTTCCATCGGAACAATTATTTATTTCTATTTCAGGGCACCTCGTCTCTCTTTTTTTTAATAAAAAGAAAGGAGGTGTGGATAAATAAATGACAAGAAGATATTGGAACATCCATTTGGAAGAAATGATGGAAGCAGGAGTTCATTTTGGTCATGGTACTAGTAAATGGAATCCTAGAATGGAACCTTATATCTCTTCAAAGCGTAAAGGTATTCATATTATAAATCTTATTAGAACTGCCCGTTTTTTATCAGAAGCTTGTGATTTAGTTTTTGATACAGCAAGTAGGGGAAAGCAATTCTTAATTGTTGGTACCAAAAATAAAGCAGCCGATTCAGTAGCACGGGCTGCAATAAGGGCCCGTTGTCATTATGTTAATAAAAAATGGCTAGGCGGTATGTTAACGAATTGGTATACTACGGAAACGATACTTCATAAGTTCAGGGACTTGAGAACGGAACAAAAGATGGGGAGACTCAATCGTCTTCCGAAAAGAGATTCAGCTATGTTGAAGAGACAATTATCTCACTTGCAAACATATCTGGGCGGGATCAAATATATGACTGGATTACCCGATATTGTAATAATCGTTGATCAGCAAGAAGAATATATGGCTCTTCGAGAATGTATGATTTTGGGAATTCCAACGATTTGTTTAATCGATACAAATTGTGACCCAGATCTCGCTGATATTTCGATCCCAGCAAATGATGACGCGATAGCTTCAATCCGATTAATTCTTAACAAATTAGTATTTGCAATTTGTGAGGGTCGTTCTAGTTATATACGAAATCCTTGATTCATATTAATAATGAATAATAAAATAAAAAAATTCTTTTGGGAACTCCCTAGATTTATGAAATCGGTTATGATTCCTAAAAGAGATACAAGTAACTAGGGATATTATGTAATTAATTGGTATACAAATATATATAAGTCAACTAGGTAAGTCGAAAAAAGAGAAGGTTGAATCAAAATAATTCTTTTTAAAGTTCTATTTTTTTTCAGAGGGCAATATGAATGTTCTATTATGTTATATCAACACACTAAAAGGCTTATACGATATATCCGGTGTGGAGGTCGGCCAACATTTCTATTGGAAAATAGGAGGTTTTCAAGTCCATGCCCAAGTAATTATTACTTCTTGGGTTGTAATTGCTATCTTATTAGGTTCAGCCATTATAGCTGTTCGTAATCCACAAACCATTCCTACTGACAGTCAGAATTTCTTCGAATATGTTCTTGAATTCATTCGAGATGTGAGCAAAACTCAGATTGGCGAAGAATACGGTCCATGGGTTCCCTTTATTGGAACTTTGTTTCTATTTATTTTTGTTTCGAATTGGTCTGGTGCTCTTTTACCTTGGAAAATCATACAGTTACCTCATGGGGAATTAGCCGCGCCTACAAATGATATAAATACTACTGTTGCTTTAGCTTTACTCACGTCAGTAGCATATTTCTATGCGGGTCTTAGTAAAAAAGGATTAGGTTATTTTGGTAAATACATTCAACCAACTCCAATCCTTTTACCCATTAATATTTTAGAAGATTTCACAAAACCCCTATCGCTTAGTTTTCGACTTTTCGGAAATATATTAGCTGATGAATTAGTAGTTCTTGTTCTTGTTTCTTTAGTACCTTCAGTGGTTCCTATACCCGTCATGTTACTTGGATTATTTACAAGCGGTATTCAAGCTCTTATTTTTGCAACTTTAGCTGCGGCTTATATAGGCGAATCCATGGAGGGTCATCATTGACTAGTTTTCGAAATAGTCTTTTTTTAGTTTAAGCCTTACGCAATATATGTGCGTATCAAGATAATCTGCTTAAGGAGCATAATATATAAAAATAAATAGATAAATTATATAAATATAAACTATATAAAGTATAGAAGTAATAGTCAAAAATAAGATATTAGCGGTATTAGGGAATTGCAACAAACAAAAGAAAAGGGGAAGTAAAAAAAAGGAAAGAGATCGAAAAGATCTTTTTCCTAAAATTCCAGTTCGGTCTATTTATCCCCCCCAATGAATACTATCTTTATATTGTTTTGTTCATTTAATTCCAATATTCAATATTATTAGATATTAGTAATCATAATCTGAATAATAATTTGGATTGTAATACTTATAGTATTATGGTGTGCTGTTTTAAAAAAGATGCTATTGTTATATAGAAAAATTCCCATTCAAGTTGATTTCATCCAATGAAACGGTTGACCAAAAGAGAATTTTAATAAATAATAAATTACCTGAACTTAGATCAATCAAATACTTCTATTTCGATGCAACGATTCGATCTAACGAATTTGTCCATGTAGATTGATTGTACCTGCGTCGGCGAGTAAAAAAAGAAAAAATAAAGATTTACAAAAAACTAAATTCAAATTTATAAAAAAAAATGGATTGGTTAGGGGGGCCGAACTAGATGTATGTACTCTAATTAGTATAAGACAACTCTTGTGAATGTTTCGAAGAATGATTCTATAATCCGATTGAATGTAAGATATGAATGGTTGATTTACGTTATCCAAGAAACACATGTATATGTAATATTAGATAGTAATTAGTTATATATGTAATATCTAAGCGGCTCTATTACTGTGAATTTAGATAGGAATTCCAATGGAATCCCCTCCATTTCCTTTGTAGTTGTGAATTGAATATTAAATGAATAAAATAAAGTGACTATTGAATAAAGAGATTCAATCAAGAAAATAAGAAAAATTCAAAAAGAATGATATGGATTCAAAAAAATTCTGTGAATAAAAACTAAAAAAGAAATATCGAAGCCGTTCTGATGATTCAATAATAATATTATTACTTCAATTCCGAGTTCTTATTTCCTTCGACTGTATAGATCTTAGCGATGGAATAATTAAGTCATAATTTATTGGTTGATTGTATCATTAACTATTTACTTATTTTGGTGTGAGGAACTTATCATGAATCCACTGATTTCTGCCGCTTCCGTTATTGCTGCTGGGTTGGCCGTCGGGCTTGCTTCTATTGGACCTGGGGTTGGTCAAGGTACTGCTGCGGGCCAAGCTGTAGAAGGGATCGCGAGACAGCCCGAGGCGGAGGGAAAAATACGAGGTACTTTATTGCTTAGTCTGGCTTTTATGGAAGCTTTAACAAT